AGAATAGCAGATATAGTAATGATTCAATGGGTTAGGTCCACTTCCTTTTTTGTTCATTAAAAATCTTTCCAATGGAATGGATTTTCTTGGTAAAAATGGAAAATGGGAATATCTGGTTTGGTTATTCAAGAGGTAACTTAATCAATATTTATAATAATTCAAATTTTTTGAATAAATTCTTAACTAGATAACTAGTAGACTCTAACTTAGTAGAAAAATATTCTATTATCCCGTCAGTTACTTGATTTTTACAAATCCAGAATACTAATATCTGTATTCTTCCTTCATTTCAAATATGAATACTATGCTTGGAGGTTTAGGAAAAAATCAGAGCCCCTTATCGGATTTGAACCGATGACTTACGCCTTACCATGGCGTTACTCTACCACTGAGTTAAAAGGGCTTATTTACTGTTTGATGAATTCCTGAACAGATTGCTCTATATCGATAAAATGTCTATATGCTATAGCTAGATATATCTATATAAGATATAATAATAAATATCTAGATATACATAATACATAGTACATCCAGTAGACTCATAGTAGTTGATTTGTGGTTCATGTTGATGGTTCAGTTTCGAATAATAATAAATGGATTTACCGCGCAAGTCTAGGGTAAAGTGCAATAAATTGTTTGAAAATCGAACCTATTTTTTTTTATTGAATGAATTTATTCCCAACAGAATAAAGTTCACTTACATGTACACTTACCAATTCGATTGAAACATCAATTTCAAGATATTTCGACGAATCATGTGATGAAGAGATTCTACTTGTCTTGTTCCCTGAACAAAATCAAAAGGATTTTAAAAACTTTATTTTCTGGATCCCGGTTACTAAATTTATTGTTTCTTAATTTCCTGTTTTATTTAATATGAGATTAAGAATATCTTATTTTAACACTGAATGAACGGAAGACTAAAAGAGAAAGAAATAGAACTTAATCCCACCCCTTTTAGACTAATGACTCCATGACAAAATCCTATCCTTTATTATTATTTTCGTTTTTTCTTTTTTATATTAGACTAAATACTATAATATATATAATCTATATAATATAGATATAGTTATAGATGGAATATAGAGCACTGAGTGGTGATTAGAATAAATCAGTCCTCAGTGACGAATCACCCCAAAATTCTCTACACCTTAGTATTGACAATTTCAAAAAACTGATCATACTATGATCATAGTATGATGGCGGTTGGACAAGTAGGCCCCCATCGTCTAGTGGTTCAGGACATCTCTCTTTCAAGGAGGCAGCGGGGATTCGACTTCCCCTGGGGGTAGGATACTACGAAAGAAAGTTAATCATGGATTACCAATAAGTTTTAAAGTGATTCGTCCTGGGTCGATGCCCGAGCGGTTAATGGGGACGGACTGTAAATTCGTTGGCAATATGCCTACGCTGGTTCAAATCCAGCTCGGCCCAACAATTCGTCAATCTATCACGAGAGGTTATAACCCCCTTGCCCTTCATAAATACTCGATACGGAGATAAAAGAGACTCAAAATCTTTGCTAGATCCCCTATTTCATTGGGATTGTAGTTCAATTGGTCAGAGCACCGCCCTGTCAAGGCGGAAGCTGCGGGTTCGAGCCCCGTCAGTCCCGGCGGATCCAATAAAAATACATCACTCAATCCATCTATTACCTTCTATGACTATGAAAGGGGGCCGGGGACAAATTCTTTTTCCCAAACTAAAAAGGGTTCTTTCATTTCCTTTTCTTTCCCTTTTTGGCAGAAAAGGGGCGTATTAGTACAATTATAGGTAGCAATATACTAAGTATTCCAAGTCTCTTTTTTCGATTATTCCAGATACCTGGAATAGACTAATATATATATAGTATATATATACTAATATATATATATTACTAATATATATATTACTAATATATAGATATATACTAATATATATATAAATATATATATATATTATTTATATTTCTATTTTATTATTTCTATTTTATTTAGTTTTTATTTATTCTATTTTTTATTTGTAACTAATCGAAGTAGAAGGGTGGTCTGATGATACTTGATCAGATGATTGTACATGAAAAAATGCAAGGTACCTTATAGAAAAAAGAACAGAACCAAATAAAGGAATTTTGGATTGGGTCCCGAATCTAAATTGGGGTTCGGTACGGATAAAAAAAACCCTATGTTATACTCTTCTGTTTTTGACGACGAATTTTTTTGGTAACTCGGGTAGTGTTATTCATGATATGGATCTTATTTCCAAAAACATTGAGAGGTAATTGATTCAAAAGGTTTATGATCTCTAGGGGATTAAATCCCGAGTTATTGTGAAGTAAAAAAGATTCTATTATGGAAGTAAATATTCTTGCATTTATTGCTACTGCGCTATTCATTCTAGTTCCTACGGCCTTTCTACTTATAATTTACGTAAAAACAGTCAGTGAAAATAATTAATTGGAATTAAGCTTTACTTAATAAGTTTAAGTTCTTATCCAAAATTAATAAAAGGGATTCCAATCTTCGCGTGTTAAAAATAAAGGAAATAAGCTAATTCTGATCGGGGTAGTATTCTAATAGATAGGCCCTATGGTCTATCTATTAGAGTGTAGAATGTCTAAAGGTCTACTTTATAATATATAAAAAAATACAATTTTTAAAATTCTAAAGCAAGTGGTAAATGTGTAATATGGGACTCATCCGAGTGAAGGTTCTCTTATGTATAATATCTCGTTCGACAACCATGATGTCTATGTGTATAACACTTTTCCTATTCATAGAATTCATAGAAAAGGCGTATATATTTATTTATGCATATATACTTAACCAAACGACTTCTTAATTCAATATTAAATTAAAGAGGGAATAATTTCCTTAGTACTCCTCCATAATTCGGGTAAGAACCCGTTGATTGAAATAGAACGGTTCGCAATCATTTTTATTATAATGAATTTCCTCTTCTCAGTATTCCTTTCGAAATACAAAGATGTGAGTTGGTGAAATATCTGTTTGATTGAAAAAGTGTGATTCATATAATGATAATGGATTCCTCCATCGGAATCGAATGGAATTCAAAAATTTTTTTCATTTTAAGTAGTGCAAAACGTGTTGCAGAACGATCTAGGAAACAAGTGATACAGTTTGATTAATTAGTAATACTCCTAGAGTCCACTTCTTCCCCACACTATAAGTGAAAGGGAAAATGTAAAGACTACCATTAAAGCAGCCCAAGCGAGACTTACTATATCCATGTGAATTATGTCCCCTTATCTATATAAATAGGATCTCTCAAAATATGAAGGAATTGAATTGTTCTATTCCTCTATACTAAATAGTATAGTGGAATCCATGGTGCAGAGTCAAAAAAGGATTCGGACCGAATAATATTGATATCCCAATTTACTAAATCAACTTCTACTAAATGAGCTCATTTAATGACAAATTCCTAGATGATTTCGAAACATTAAATAAAAGGAAAGATAAATATAAAGCAAAATACGTAGTAACATCTCTAGGAAATGTTACTAATGGAAAACATGCATGTAGGAAGAATAAGGCCTTTTTGGTTATTGATACTCATAAGTAAAAAGCATAAAAAGATAAATCAATATCGAATTGTGTATTTGATCGAATGCATAACCCTTTTCGACTATCTCTGTGAAAAATTTGAGAGATAATATATTTTTGATTCGAGGTTGCCGAAAAAAAATCATTTCCACTTTCTTATTGAAAGTAGGGTTTCACACCTCTTGTTGATCAGGCGACACCCGGATTTGAACTGGGGAAAAAGGATTTGCAGTCCCCCGCCTTACCACTCGGCCATGCCGCCAAAACGATATAAAATTAGAGAAATATGAAATATATCCTTGCATTACTGCACTCACTTTTCTTGTATTTATTGTATGTGTACACGCGGTGCATCGGGGGTTACATTTTTTGAATCCCTTTTTGCCTAAATTGCCTAAAAGAAACTCTTTGATTTCCGTTGTATTTGATACGCCCCTCTAGAGTATCTCAAAATAAGCAACTTTTTCCCCTTTCTAGTCTGGTCTGTTTTCATTCACAAAAGTCAAACAAATTTGAACCATTAACTATTGCAAATGGAGGAACGATTTGAATTGAATCTCAAAGTTTGTTTTTTTTTCTTTTCTTAATGACATAAGAACATATAAATTGATACATTACTATTGAGTTTAAAAACCCTTTTCAATTTAAATTATAGCAACAATTATGAGTATATGTAAACCCCAACTTTATTTGTTTATTTTAAATTTTTTATTTATTATATTTTAATTCTAAATATATGATATGTTTATGTTGCCTAGAAGAAATTCTCAGAAGATTTTCATAGCTCAGAGTTGAATAGAAAATTTCTATTTTAGCATAAAGCATGTTGTTTAAAATATGAACATCAATACAACAAAGGAGAACACGGATATTAATATTATTAATATTGTAGATATTAATATCTACATACGTCTTTAATAAATAAATAAATAGCTCTTCTATTTAGATTTTCTATTAGATTCTATTTAGATTTTCTATTAGAAACTTCATATATGTAAATATATGTAATAATGTAATATCATAATAATGAGAATCATAGAAATTCAATCATTTTTTTGTTTGATATTCTCTCCAAAATTCTATAACTTAACCTTAATTAAGATTAAGTGGCCAATTTTTTTCTAGAATTGTTTTAAAAATTCCTTTCAATTTGTATCCGTTCAAAATCTTAATTAACGTAGAAACTTCTTTTTTTCTTCATTCATACGTATTTCATACATTCTAGTCGAGATATGGAGTTGGGTAAAATTTCATGTGATTCAGTAAACAGAATATAAATTCCATCATTGCTAGATCATTTCTAAAAATTTGGTCAAGAGTGGGATTTTTTGATAAATGGGAAATTTAAAATGCTAGGGGATGGAAACGAGGGAATGTCTACAATACCTGGATTAAATCAGATACAATTTGAAGGATTTTGTAGGTTTATTGATCAGGGTTTAATGGAAGAACTTTCTAAATTTCCAAAAATAGAAGACACAGATCAAGAAATCGAATTTCAATTATTTGTGGAGACATACCAACTGGTAGAACCCTTGATAAAAGAAAAGGATGCTGTATATGAATTATTAACATATTCCTCTGAATTATATATATCCGCGGGATTAATTTGGAAAACCGGCAGGGATATGCAAGAACAAACAATTTTTATTGGAAACATTCCTCTAATGAATTCCTTAGGAACTTTTATAGTCAATGGAATATATAGAATTTTGATCAATCAAATATTGCAAAGCCCCGGTATTTATTACCGGTCAGAATTGGACCATAACGGAATTTCGGTATATACTGGTACTATAATATCAGATTGGGGAGGAAGATCAGAATTAGAGATTGATATAAAAGCAAGGATCTGGGCTCGTGTAAGTAGGAAACAAAAAATATCTATTCTAGTTCTATCATCAGCTATGGGTTTGAATCTAAGAGAAATTCTAGAAAATGTTTGGTATCCTGAAATCTTTTTGTCTTTTCTGAACGATAAGGAGAGAAAAAAAATTGGGTCAAAAGAAAATGCCATTTTAGCGTTTTATGAACAATTTGCTTGTGTAGGTGGAGATCCGGTATTTTCTGAATCCTTATGTAAAGAATTACAAAAAAAATTCTTTCAACAAAGATGTGAATTAGGAAGAATTGGTCGACGAAATCTGAACCGAAGGCTAAACCTTGATATACCCCAGAACAATACCTTTTTGTTACCACGAGATATATTGGAAGCCGCAGATCATTTGATTGGACTGAAATTTGGAATGGGCACAGTTGACGATATGAATCATTTGAAAAATAAACGTATTCGTTCTGTAGCAGATCTTTTACAAGATCAATTTGGGTTGGCTCTGGTTCGTTTAGAAAATGCGGTTCGCGGAACTATATGTGGAGCAATTCGACATAAATTGATACCAACACCTCAAAATTTGGTAACTTCAACTGCATTAACAACTACTTTTGAGTCTTTTTTTGGTTTACACCCCCTATCTCAAGTTTTGGATCGAACCAATCCATTGACACAAATAGTTCATGGCAGAAAGTTGAGTTATTTGGGCCCTGGGGGACTAACAGGGCGAACTGCTAGTTTTCGGATACGAGATATTCATTCCAGTCACTATGGGCGTATTTGTCCAATTGATACATCTGAAGGAATCAATGTTGGACTTATTGGATCCTTATCAATTCATGCGAAGCTAGGTCCGTGGGGATCTCTAGAAAGCCCTTTTTATGAGATTTCTGAGAGATCCACAGGGGTACGAATGCTTTTTTTATCGCCGGGTAGAGATGAATACTTTACGATAGCGGCGGGAAATTCTTTGGCTTTAAATGGGGATCTTCAGGAAGAGCAGGTTGTTCCAGCTCGATACCGTCAAGACTTTTTAACTATTGCGTGGGAAAGGGTTCATCTTAGAAGTATTTTCCCCTTCCAATATTTTTCTATTGGAGCTTCGCTCATTCCTTTTATCGAACATAATGATGCGAATCGAGCTTTAATGAGTTCGAATATGCAACGTCAAGCAGTTCCACTTTCTAGGTCCGAGAAATGCATTGTTGGAACTGGGTTGGAACGACAAGCAGCTCTAGATTCCGGGGCTCTTTATATAGCCGAACGCGAAGGAAGGGTCATTTATACGGATACGGACAAAATAGTTTTATCGGGTAATGAAGGTACTCTAAGCATTCGATTAGATCAGTATCAACGCTCAAACAAAAATACTTATATGCACCAAAAACCACAGGCTCGTCGGGGTAAATGCATTAAAAAGGGGCAAATTTTAGCTGACGGTGCTGCTACGGTTGGTGGAGAACTTTCTTTGGGGAAGGGTATATTAGTAGCTTATATGCCGTGGGAAGGTTACAATTATGAAGATGCAGTACTCATTAGTGAACGTTTGGTATATGAAGATATTTATACTTCCTTTCACATACGGAAATATGAAATTCAGATCCATGTCACAAACCAAGGTCCCGAAAGGGTCACTAATGAAATACCCCATTTAGAAGCCCATTTACTCCGCAATTTAGATAAAAATGGAATTGTGATGCTTGGATCTTGGGTAGAGACGGGTGATATTTTAGTAGGAAAATTAACGCCCCAGGTGGTCAAAGAGTCGTCATATGCTCCAGAAGATAGATTGTTACGAGCTATCCTTGGCATTCAGGTATCTACTTCAAAAGAAACGTCTCTAAAACTACCTATAGGCGCTAGGGGTCGGGTTATTGATGTCAGATGGATCGATAAGAAGGGGGGTTCCAGTTATAATCCAGAAACTATTCGTGTATATATTTCACAGAAACGTGACATTAAAGTCGGTGATAAAGTAGCAGGAAGACACGGAAATAAGGGTATTATTTCCAAGATTTTGCCTAGACAAGACATGCCTTATTTGGAAGATGGAATACCTGTTGATATGGTCTTTAATCCTTTAGGAGTACCTTCAAGGATGAATGTCGGACAGATATTTGAATG